AAAATGAATGGCTTCGTTTTTGTAATTTTCTAATTGTTCTAAAGTTGTATAAATTGAATTAATTAAATTCAATTTTTCTCGTTCGATCTCAGAATAGCCATTCACCCGAAACCGATCTGCTTCCGTTTCCACTTTCCTTAAGCGTGCCTGGGCTTTTTCCAGCTGTTCAATCGCCCCTTCCCGCAGTTCTTCTGAATTTCGAATAGTTCTCAAGATTCTCTGTTTTCGATTATCTAATAAATCACTTAATGAAAGTAGATTCTCTTTCCATTCATTTCAAAATGTCTATGATCTCTTCCCGAACCAAACATGAACCTTTCGATTCATTTGGCTCTCACACTCAATTACTTATGGTAAATTTCCCTATTTTTTTTATGTAATGAACCTATCCTCTTTTCTCTATTTATATTTTTAGAAAATATTGAAAACAATTCCCAATAGAAGACTAGAATATTCGGAGGACTCTTCTGACCAAACAAATATATGTCAGCAAAGTTGTTTTTTTTCTTCAAATCCAAAGAATTCTTATTAAACATAGGTCGTCGATTACGCATTGTTTGTATATAAAGGGAGGTTCAAATTCACCCGTTTTTTTTTCAATTTCTCGCCGTAAAGAGGATTCAAGCTATTTTATCGACATGAGTGTTCTATATCGAAAAAATCTAAAAATTTTCTTGAAACCATTTCATTTCTGTATTAACATAGTGGTAGAAAGAGTACTACACTGCGTCTAGACTTCAAACTATTCACTTTAACCATGGTAATAGTCCAAAATTATTGGTTAATAGAGAATCAAAGTTAATTTACCAATAAATCACGAAATGCTATGGTTCTTCAATATTTTTTTTTATTAAATTCTTTTTTATTAAATTAATCTAAAAAATAGAATTAATTAATTCAGAAGTAATTCGCGGGATTATGCACATTTTTCTTAGTTATAACGAATTATAACGAACCAGTGCAGTTTAGTTGGATTCAATCTATTCTTTGAAATAAACAACTCGCACACACTCCCTTTCCAAAAAAAACCAATACACCTAACACTACACTTAGATTTATTGGATTTGTTGCTAAAATATCGGTATTAAACCCGAAACTTCCGGCGGATGGCCAATAGCCCAAACAAAGGAAAGAATCGGTTATATTTTTCATATGATCTCATCTCCTCTTATGAATAGACTCATTTTCTTTCTACGACTCGTATATTATTTGAATTGGTCAATTAATTGGAAGACTCCCTATAAGAATGATACTTATTAGAATTCGATACTAGTTCTTATGTCAATTGTAAAATCTCTCTAGTTTTAACACTTTCCAAAATTTTATTAAAAAAAAAGAGTTCGTTGGACTAAAAAAGATAAGAAAGAAGGCGAATCAGTATGTAAATTCTTCACCTTTCAATTAGTCCTTTCCCTGTGTTCTTGTCCTAACGTTTAAATAATTTTAGGAGTGAAATCTTAATCAAATTCGAAAAAGCAAGACCGGCAAAGCAAGTCGACGGAAAAAAGTACATCTATTTTTAGTTTTCTTTTTTTTTTTTAGAATTAAACAAAAGGATTAGCAAATAAAAGCGCTAATGCTACAACCAGCCCATAAATTGTTAAAGCTTCCATAAAAGCCAGACTAAGCAATAAAGTACCACGTATTTTCCCCTCTGCCTCTGGTTGTCGTGCAATCCCTTCTACAGCTTGCCCTGCAGCAGTGCCTTGACCAACCCCAGGTCCAATAGACGCAAGCCCTACGGCCAAGCCAGCAGCAATAACGGAAGCAGCAGATATAATTGGATTCATGATAATTTCCTCGTAACCAAAATATAAAATAAAGAAATAGTTAATGATATAATCAACCAATAAATTATGAATTAATTATTCAATTACCAAGATTTATTCCGTTAAAGTAATTAAGAATAATTCCAAAAAAGAATAATAGTTATTTAACTATACGAATTACTTCGAGATTTCTTTTTTTGTCTCTACCTACATAGTTTTTTTGTGAATCTGTATAACCTTTGTTTTTATCTTACCTTACATCTGAAACCATTCTTTGAATTCTTCGTTTTTTTATTGAATTTCTTTAGTTATTAAATATTTAATCCACAATTAGAGATGAAAAGGAAGGTCTTTGTTTTTTTGAATCCCTATATAAATTTACAGGCAATTTTAGATATAAAATATTAGTTTATTTCAGATATATGGTTAGTTCATATATAACTAGTTCATATAGAATATCACATATACATGGGTTTCTTTTATGCTGTAAACCAATTATTTGTTTTTTAGCTGAAATCGAATTCAAATTCATTCTTTGAAACCTCAAAAACCAAAACAAAGAAAGAGTTATCTTATAGTGATCTGATTATATACACCCAGTTTTATCCCCCTCACCTCTACCCTATCTTTTTTTATCTTGTTGTTTTTTTTTTTGAAACCCTTTTTTTTATTACCCCATATGGATAAAATTAATCTAAAAAATTCGTTACACTTCATTATTGTTGCATAGAAATATTGGAATTTGAGTGATCTAAATGTAATTTTTTTGAATTCGATTTTGGTCAATCATTGAATTGAATGAAACGGGAATCTCTTCTAGTTCTATATAGTCTAGTTCTATATAGTATCTTTTTTTCACACGTCGTAAACGTAAATATCACACATAATTATAACTCTTCATTTTTTTTTATTTCTTTTCGAATATCTAATAATATATATATATATTTTATTGATGTTTACTAAGTAGATTATCTTGAGCCGCAGTAGATGTGCGGCAAGCTAAAAGAAAAAGACTATTTTTTAGAAAACAACCAGTCAATGGTGGCCTTCCATGGATTCACCTATATAAGCCGCAGCTAAAGTAGCAAAAATTAGAGCTTGAATACCGCTTGTAAATAATCCAAGGAACATGACAGGTATAGGAACTACTAAAGGTACTAAAGAAACAAGAACAACAACTACTAATTCATCAGCTAATATATTTCCGAAAAGTCGAAAACTAAGTGATAAGGGTTTTGTGAAATCTTCTAAGATGTTAATCGGTAAAAGGATTGGAGTTGGTTGGATATATTTACTAAAATAAGCTAATCCTTTTTTTGAAAGACCCGCATAGAAATATGCAACAGATGTAAGTAAAGCTAATGCAACGGTAGTATTTATATCGTTTGTGGGTGCAGCTAATTCCCCATGAGGTAATTGTATGATTTTCCAAGGCAAAAGAGCCCCTGACCAATTAGAAACAAAAATAAATAGAAACATAGTTCCAATAAAAGGAACCCACGGACCATATTCTTCTCCAATCTGAGTTTTGCTCACGTCTCGAATGAATTCAAGAACATATTCAAAGAAATTCTGACCGAAAGTGGGAATGGTTTGCAGATTTCGAATAACTAGAATGGCTGAAACTAATAAGAAAGCAATTACAACCCAAGAAGTAATAAGTACTTGGGCATGTACTTGGAAACTCCCTATTTGCCAATAGAAATGTTGACCTACTTCCACAGCAGATATATCGTATAATCTTTTTAATGTGTTGATAGAACATAATAAAACATTCATATTGTCCTGCCCTATAAAAAAAAATAAGAACTAAAAAGGGAATTATTTTAATTCAAACATCTCCTTTCCTTTTTTGATTTGTCTACTTTCATTTTTTATTTTGAATACCGCGACTAATCCCACCCAATTTTCGTTTGTTCTTTATTTATATATATATATTTTCTGCAATTTTTTACTAGTATAGTAACAGATTCCCTAAATTTATGAATCCCTCCAACCAAATCCAATAATTTATTTATCTTATTATTAATCAAGTCAAGAATTTCTTATATAGCTAGAACGACCCTCACAAATTGCAAATACTAATTTGTTAAGAATTAATCGAATGGAGGCTATAGCATCATCATTAGCTGGAATCGAAATATCAGCTAGGTCCGGATCACAATTTGTATCGATTATACAAATTGTTGGAATTTCCAAAGTTATACATTCTCGAAGAGCCGTATATTCTTCTTGTTGATCGACGATTATTACAATATCTGGTAACCCCGTCATATATTTAATGCCGCCAAGATATGTTTCCAAATGAGCTAATTGTCTCTTCAATATAGCGGCATCCCTTTTTGGAAAAAAAAGGAGTCTTCCCGTTTTTTGTTGCCTTCTCAAGTCCCTGAACTTTTGAAGTCGTGTTTCTGTAGTATACCAATTCGTTAACATACCACCGAGCCATTTTTTATTAACATAATGACACCGAGCTCTTATTGCAGCCCGCGCTACTGAATCAGCTGCTTTTTTTTTTGTACCAACAATTAAGAATTGTTTTCCCCCACTTGCTGCATCAAAAACTAAATCACAAGCTTCTGATAAAAACCGAGCAGTTCTAATAAGATTTATAATATGAATACCCTTACGTTTTGCAGATATATAAGGTGACATTTTAGGATTCCATTTTCTAGTACCGTGGCCAAAATGAACTCCCGCCCCCATCATCTCTTCCAAAATTATGTTCCAATATCTTTTTGTCATTTATATTTATCCCCACACTTTTCTTTCATTTCCATTTTTTTATTTTGCAATGAAAGAAAGAGACCCGATATACTGAAATAGAAATAAATAAGTGTTCCGAAGGAACCTTCTCTTCTACCGAAGATTGGCCATTGCTACATGATCAGGCCATTTTTTCTATTTTATACGATTATTCTCTATTATTATTTTTATTTATTACCAAAATGACCGGAGATGAATCCGCCCTTAGGAATCATTCTTTGAGGAATTATTAAATCCTAGATTATTCGGATTTCTCACATAAATTCTTTGAAATGAAAAAAAGAATTCTCTATGGTGAGACAAAATATCTCTCATTTCGTCCTTGAATAAATTCTTTTTTTTTGTTGCCAGGGTAATCTTGTTATATTGCATTGACTTTGAACGGTGCATTATTCTTTTGAACCCGGTACCAACAGGTATCATTCCTCCTAAAACAACGTTCTCTTTCAGACCTTTCAACCAATCTATGCGACCTCGGAGAGCGGCTTTTGCTAAAACTCTAGCAGTTTCTTGAAAACTTGCTTCAGATATGAAACTTTGAGTATTGAGAGATGTTTTTGTTATTCCCAATAATAGAACTCTATAGCAAATCGCCTCTTCTAAGGCACGCCCAGCTCGTTCGGCTCGCAACAATCCAATTAGTTCACCGGGCGAAAAAACATTAGACATTCCATCTTCTGAAACCAATACTTTGGATGTTATTTGACACACAATAATTTCTATATGTCTATTATGTATGTAAACTCCCTGGGATCTATAAACTTTTTGAATTTTATTAACCAAAGAAATACGACTTTGCGCTACAGTTAGCTCAGCACCAATCAAGAATCCCCAAGGAATGCCAAGAATTCTTGTTATACGCCCGTTCCAAGTATCAACTCTCTTTTCTAGTTTCATCGATATTGAATCAATCGAACGAACTTCTAATACCTGTTCCACTTTTGGAAGACCTTGTGTTATATCACCTGATCTAGATTTTTCATATATAAATGTAACTAATATATCTCCTTCAGAAAGTATTTCTCCATAATGGCCATGAACTGTTGCTCCTGGAGTCGCCAAATAAGGGTTAGCCAATCTTATCCCTACAGAATCCATTTGAACAATTAGAACTTGACCCGATTTTAAGTGTAGTGCATTTTTCGTTTGAACTATACATACATTTTCACAAATAAATTGCCCAAGACTAATTATTAGAAACGTTTTTTCACAATAATTATGATGGAGAAAATGCCAATTCAAATAGAATGGATTTAAAACGATGTTATTACATAGATCAGGTTTATAAATTTTCTCGTTTTCGTCCATTAAATAATATTTGAATACTTGAAAAGTTTCCTTGAATTTGTCAAGTTGCAAATTTTTATTTATCGAAATCTGATTATGAGTTATTAAACGGTAAAAATAAAAATTTGCAACTTGAAGGGCTATTCCTAAAGGACCTAAGGAATTATGAATTGGAAGTATAGGATCTCTTTGAATTGGATTAATTTCTTCTTTTATCCCATTGTAATATTTTACATCATTGAATGATCGTATTTGAAAACAATTAGATGATGACAAAATTATAAAAGATCGGCATTTCTCATTTCTATTCAACAACATACGAATAGTTCCGTGATTTTGGCTTTGGCTAAGTGATTGTTGAATTTTTTCCTTCGAATCAATAGAAAAAAATGGATTGATGTTGGTCCGATCCGAATCATTATCTGAAATAAGTCCTGAACCGGGCGGATCATTCCTTTTTCTTATATATGAAATATGGGATTTCACTAAGTCAATTCTTAAGAAATATCTAACCAAACCATTTGTACTTACTTCAACAAAAGAAGCATGCGCATTTTCGAAAGAAGAAAATTTTTTGTCTTGATCCCAATTTAAGACTAAACAAGTCCGAACTAATTGAATACTTGTATCAGAAATTCCCCGAATTGATTTTCCATTTCTAGAAAGAATATAATTTATAACTTTAAGTTCCAGATTATCTCTTTCTTGGAACATATCTTGGGGGAAAAGTTTTACTAAATTGATACCATCCGCTATTTCATATAAAATGACGGGTCGAACCAAAACAAAATACTTTTTTTTTTTAATTGTGATCCATTGGACATAGATCCCATTTTTCATTTTTTTTGATTCTTTTAATTTTTTGTTTACCATTCGGGGTGGTATCAAGATGGCACTGTGTCTGGATATTTTATCCATTTCTTCGGGAAAATAGATATCCCCGGAAAATATTTTTAATTCAATCTTTTTTTTTTTCTTCTCCATTCGGACCAATCCCCCTACTCGACTTCTTATATTAAAAGTGATTGGTGTATCTACTTCAACGATACTATTGTTCCGTACCATTATGAAAGAAGATTCTGGTAAAATATGCACTTCCTCGGGAATGAAAAAAAAGCGATCTACTTTGATTTGGTATTTTGGCTTAAATTCTTTAACTCCTTTATACTCAATTAAAAAATCCTCTTTTTTAAAAATGGAATTTATACCTATAGTCCTATATTTAGTAATTCCTGAGCTCTTTGTTCGGTATTGAGGATCGTCGAAATAAGCAAGAATACTATTTCTACAAAAAATACCATTGATTGGTATTTCAATCGAGATACTGGAACCTAACATTAGTTCTTTGTCTCGTTCTTGAATAGATTGGAATGGAAATGGAATGATGACTCTATTTCTCCGCCTCTTTGCTAATAAATACGTAGTATCATAAAAAATAGCAGGATGTGTAAAATTACAATGATCTATACATATGATTTGATTAAATATTGAATAATCTGGAATCCTTCTTTCTTTTTGATCAGAAGGCTTGAAACGAAATAATTTATGTCTTACTTGATCATTACTTACTAAAAGGTTATAAATATCTCTTTCTCCAGTAGAAAGAAAATGGATGCTCATTTGATCTTGATCTTTTCGGAGTGAAAAAGAGATTGAACCGGACCTGTATGATTTTCCTGATAATATCCATAAATGACTTGTTTTTGGTAAAATATGGACATTACTATATCGAAATTCTGATGCATGGTACACATCGGTACTCCAATGCATTTCTCCTTCTAAATCAGAATAGACATGTTTTCTAACTTTTTCTTTTAAATTAAAAGTGTCTGTTCCTGCGCGAATCTCGGCAATCACTTGTTCTGATTTTACATATTGATTATTTTGAACTAATAGAAAACTTTTGGGTGGAATAGTAACATTATGTGTAATATCACCACTTTCAATAGTTACATACAAGTCTATATAACATAGAAAAGCAGGATGTCCGTGACGTGTACGTGTAGGATGAACCAAATCCTCATTGAATTTAATTTTTCCATTATAAGGTGCTCGCACATGTTCTGCAGTACCCCCTGTGAATACTCCGCCAGTATGAAAAGTTCTTAATGTTAGTTGAGTGCCAGGTTCGCCAATTGATTGACCCGCAATAATACCTACAGCTTCTCCTAATTCCACCAAGTGGCCATGAGTAGGACTTTGGCCATAACACAATCGGCAGATCCAAGAAGTATTCCTACAGGTAAAGGGGGTTCTAATGGATATTGGTTGTGTTTGAAAGGTTTTAAATCGATTGATAAGTCCAATTCCAATATCTTGATTTCGAATGGCAATGCATCGCGAACCTCTGTATATATCGTCTGCTAATACACGACCAATTAATGTTTGTATCAAAATTCTTTCCGGCATCATCCCATTCTGGGTATTCACCGAAATTCCTCTAAAGGTACCACAATCTGTTCGACGTACAACAATGTGTTGAACCACTTCAACAAGTCGGCGTGTAAGATATCCAGCATCTGATGTTCGTACAGCAGTATCTACAACCCCTTTACGGGCTCCGTAGCAAGAAATTATATATTCTGTTAAAGATAGCCCTTCGCGTAAATTGCTTTGAATAGGTAAATCAATCATTTGTCCTTGTGGGTCCGACATTAATCCTCGCATACCTACTAATTGGTGTACTTGAGATGCATTTCCTCTAGCTCCCGAAAAAGACATTATATGGACTGGATTAAAGGGGTCGGTCATCCTAAAATTAGGATTCATTTCTTGTCGCAAATATTCACTTGTAGCATACCATATCTCAATGGATTGACGTAATTTTTCTACCGCATGTACATTCCCATAATGATGATGTTTTTCCAAAATCAAGCTTTGTTGTTCAGCATCTTGGACTAGCCACCCTTTAGAAGGTATTGTTAAAAGGTCATCAATTCCTAATGAAATGGATGTAGCCGTAGCTTGACGGAATCCCAGAGTCTTTACTTGATCCAGGATATGTGATGTATATGCCATTCCGAAGTGATCTATTAATCTGCTAATAAGTCGTTTAATGGCAGTTCCACCTATCACTTTATTGTGAAAGACTAGATTGGCCCGTTCTGCCATAAGTACCTCCATATTCCACTCAGTGGGATTCGGTTCGACAATGGGTTTGAGTCAATGATTGGAAAACTTCCTTTTCTTTATCTTGATTTGTATATAAATTCAAAAACTATGATCCTAGTTAAACCGGAAAGACCTGAATTTACACCGGTATCTTAAATTTGCTTATCTTAGATATCAACCATCTATATGATTAGATATCATATGAGTAGGCCCGGCAAAAACCTTGTATAGCTTCTTCGATTTCTCGATAAAAAGAAATATGACCAACCGTGGTTCGAATGTATATAGAACGAATTTCTTTTTTTGTACTTCTTACTACTATATAATGCCCATAAATTTCATGATAGGTACCAAAAGATTCGTAGTGAACTTCGATAGGAACTTCTCTTGACGAAATAATGCGTTGATCTAGTCGCCAACGGAGCCACAAAGGACTATCGAAGTTGATTCTTTTCTGTTGATAAGCTCCAATTGCATCATAGGAATTACAAAAAAAAGGTTCTTTTTTTTTCGTATACTTATATTTATTATCTCGAATTCTTTCATTTTTAGAATTTCTACAATTCCATGGATTATACCTATTTGAATAAATACCTCGGCGATTTCCACTCGTTAATACGTAAAGTCCAATAAGCATATCTTGAGTTGGTACAGAAATTGGATCCCCAATAGCCGGAGACAAAAGGTTCGTATGAGAAAACATAAGTAAACGAGCTTCTGCTTGAGCTTCTAAAGATAAGGGCACATGAACAGCCATTTGATCCCCATCAAAGTCTGCATTGAATCCCTTACAAACTAATGGATGCAAACAAATAGCACGCCCTTCTACTAAAATGGGTTGGAATGCCTGTATACCTAATCTATGCAGAGTAGGTGCTCTATTCAGCAATACGGGATGTCCCTGCATAACTTCTTGAAGTACTTCCCATACAATCGGTTCTTTTTCTCGAATTTTATTCTTAGCAATTCCTATGTTCGAAGCAAAATGTTTTCGAATTAGACCACGAATTAGAAATGTCTGAAAAAGTTCTATTGCTATTTCGCGGGGTAATCCACATCGATGTAAT